TAATTTCATATTTAATTATTTCATATTTAATTAATAAATAATTTTATTTTGAATTCTCTTCTAATTCTAAATTAACGGAATGGTTAGTTATAGCCATTTTATTAGTTTTAGTTATGGCTATTAATTTAAATTAATAATACTCAAATCTTCCTTTTCGTTTTTTTGTTATGTTATAGAAGGCCTGCCCTAAGAATAACATGAAAGATAAAAGCGCAATCCAGATCATAATGAAACACTCCTCTGGTTTCATTCGGAAAGGTGAAAGTTAAGACGAAAAAAAAAAAAAGAATCGACCGTTCAAGTATTTAAAATTTCACGCTAAAAACGGTAGAAATAGGGGCATATATAAGTATAATAAATATATATTATACTATAATATATATGTTATGCGATCTATATTGAATTGATGATATAGAAATGATAGAATCATTTCTGATTGGACCAAATAAAGGTCTCCGATAGAGATGAAAGAAAATATACAAGAAATCAAATAGTAGAAAAAACTTTTCAATATAGGAACCGGTATCTAATGAATTCAACCGGTCCAGCATAATAGAAATGAAAGAAAAGGGGGGGGGCGGCATCATGATGTGATCTTAATCACATCAAAAAAAAGAGGGGATATGGCGAAATTGGTAGACGCTACGGACTTAATTGGATTGAGCCTTGGTATGGAAACCTACCAAGTGATAACTTTCAAATTCAGAGAAACCCTGGAATTAAAAATGGGCAATCCTGAGCCAAATCCTGTTTTATGAAAATAAACAAGGGTTTCATAAACCGAAAATAAAAAAGGATAGGTGCAGAGACTCAATGGAAGCTGTTCTAACAAATGGAGTTGGCTGCATTGTGTTAGTAAAGGAATCCTTCCATCGAAACTTCAGCAAGGATGAAGGATAAACCGATATACATACGTATAGTACTGAAATACTATCTCAAAATGATTAATGACGACCCAAATCTTTATTTTTTTATATTTCTATGAAAAATGAAAGACTTGTTGTGAATCGATTAAAAATTGAAAAAAGAATCGAATATTCATTGATCAAACCATTCACTCCACCGTAGTCTGATAGATCTTTTTAATAATTGATTAATCGGACGAGAATAAAGATAGAGTCCCATTATACATGTTAATATCGACAACAATGAAATTTATAGTAAGAGGAAAATCCGTCGACTTTAGAAATCGTGAGGGTTCAAGTCCCTCTATCCCCAAAACGACCCGGTTGACTCCCTAATTATTTATTTTCATTTTATCATTTTGTTAGCGATTCAAATCAAAATTCGTTATATTTATCATTCATTCTCATTCTACTCTTTTCTTTCACAAATGAAATGGATCTGAGCGAAAATTTTTTTCTTATCACAAGACTTGTGTGTGATATATATGATACGCGTACAGTACAAATGATTTGAGCAAGGAATCCATTAAATTTGAATAATTAACAATACATATCATTACTTGTACTGTACTGAAACTTTGAAAATTTATTTTTGAAGATCCAAGAAATTCTATTAGATCCTGTATAATACTTTGTAATACTTTTTCGTTTTTCTAATTGACTAATTGACATAGACCCAAGTCCTATATTAAAATAAAATGAGGATGATGCGTCGTGAATGGTCGGGATAGCTCAGCTGGTAGAGCAGAGGACTGAAAATCCTCGTGTCACCAGTTCAAATCTGGTTCCTGGCACATGAGTAATTTGTATGAGTATATATTCTAAAAATTAATTGATATGGGTCGACATACATATTCATTAATAGTATAAATCATGATACATATTTATCCATCTAAATGTCGGAGATATACCCCTTATATATATCATATGTATATAAAGTATACAAAAGAATTCCATTTTGTTTCCTCTTGTTTTTTTATTTGTCCATACTGTGTCTCCTTTTGTTCAAAAAAAACGTTAATACTTTATACATATTCGAAAGGCTAAATTAGTTAGTTGAAAGAGAAAAAGTATAGTCTAGAGGAGTTGAGGGATGGGAATAGCCAAAGTTCATTTCAGATACAGTACAAATAGAATATGATCCTCTTTCATTTCCTTCTATATTTTTTTCAGATTCTATTTCTTCATTTCCTCCTATGTTACTTTCTATAGCCCATCTAAGTGATGTGCGCGGTACATAGTTCATAATGCGGAACTCTTTTAGTTTCATCCTAGTGGCTCGGCTCATTCGAAAAAGTATCTTCAAAATTTGAGAATCTCAATGAATCCTCTAATTTTTTTTTTTTTAGTATTTATTTTATTTAGCCCACCCAATAACTAAAAAAAAAAAATAATATGTGAATGAAACTTCAATTACTATGTTTGATCTCGAAGAGAATGTACAAAAATTCTTTGAATATCTGGAGTTGTAGAAGTGAAGATTAGTTTCTGATTATTCAATGAGCATCTTGTATTTCATAAAAATTAGGGGCAATATAATCCTTACGTAAAGGCCATCCTATCCAACTTTCAGGCATTAAGATACGTTTCAGGCG